ACCACATTCTCCATAGGGCCCTCTTCTCTCTTCCTTCTCCGAGCTCGGGTTATGGAAGAAGGAACCGAGAAGGAGGTATCAGCAACAACTGGTTTTATTACGGGACAGCTCATGATGTTCATATCGATCTATTATGCGCCTCTGCATCTAGCATTGGGTAGACCTCATACAATAACTGTCCTAGTTCTACCGTATCTTTTGTTTCATTTCTTCTGGAACAATCACAAAAACTTTTTTTATTATGGATCTACTACCAGAAATTCAATGCGTAATCTCAGCATTCAATGTGTATTCCTGAATAATCTAATTTTTCAATTATTCAACCATTTCATTTTACCAAGTTCAACGTTAGCCAGATTAGTCAACATTTATATGTTTCGATGCAACAACAAGATGTTATTTGTAACAAGTAGTTTTGTTGGTTGGTTAATTGGTCACATTTTATTCATGAAATGGGTTGGATTGGTATTATTCTGGATACGGCAAAATCATTCTATTCGATCCAATAAGTACCTTGTGTCAGAATTGAGAAATTCTATGGCTCGAATCTTTAGTATTCTCTTATTTATCACCTGTGTCTACTATTTAGGCAGAATGCCGTCGCCTATTGTCACTAAGAAACTGAAAGAAACCTCAGAAATGGAAGAAAGGGGAGAAAGTGAGGAAGAAAGCGATGTAGAAACAACTTCCGAAACGAAGGAGACTAAACAGGAACAAGAGGGATCCGCCGAAGAAGACCCTTCCCTTTGTTCGGAAGAACAGGAAGATCCGGAAAAAATAGATGAAACGGAAGAGATCCGAGTGAATGGAAAGGAAAAAACAAAGGGGGAATTCCACTTTCACTTTAAAGAGACATGCTATAAAGATAGCCCAGTTTACGAAGATTCTTATCTTGATAGGTATCAAGATAATTGGGAATTGGGAAGACTTAAAGAAGAGAAAAATGAAAAGACTTATTTCTGGTTTGAAAAACCTCTTGTGACTTTTCTTTTCGATTATAAACGATGGAATTGTCCATTGCGATATATAAAAAATGATCGGTTTGAAAATGCTGTACGAAATGAAATGTCACAATATTTTTTTTATACATGTCCAAGTAATGGGAAAAAAAAAATATCTTTTACATATCCACCTAGTTTATCGACTTTTTCGGAAATGATAGAACGAAAAATGTCTTTGTACACGACAAAAAAATTATCCCATGGAGACCTGTATAATTATTGGGTTTATACCAATGAACAAAAAAAATAATAAAAATATTGATACATAAAAAAAATATAAAAATAAATAAGACGAGATTCGTCCCCCCCCCATATATCTGATACCTTCACCTATAAGGGAACTTGTAAGGCCAATTCCATTTGTAATTCCATCAATTATATGTCTATCAAAAAACTGAGTTAGCTCGGTTAATCCTCTTATACCCATGGCTAAAACCCTAGTATAAAAAATATCTATGTAACCACGATTATATGACCAATTGTATATAACACTTTTTATTTGATCCAAGATAATTCTCTTAGGGCTCCCTTTTAGAAATGAATTGATTAAGTCCAAATTCTGGAAAAATGAATAAACAGACCCATATAAAATATATGCTATGAATAATCCTAAAATGGCTATACTTACTGAAAAAATTGAATTTGTAAAAAATTCATACCAATTCACAGAATAATTCGAATTTGGATGGAAAAGATTTTGGGATGGGGTTAACCATTTCGATAATATATCAAAATCCATTACTCCTTGATCAAAAGAAATTCCTATTGATCCAACGAACAAAGTAAATAGTACCAATACGAGCAGAGGAAATAGCATAGTATTGTCTGATTCATGAGGATACATGGAAGTATATTTTTTTCCAAAGTAAGTACTAAAGTATCGTATCTTATCATTATCAATGATTTTATATGTATCTTTTGAAAAAAAGTAAACCTTTTTATTCATTGTTGATAAAAGTAAATTTTTATTGACTGTTTTTGGTGCTTCTTTTCCCCATAGAGATATTGAATAGAACAAATTATTTTTAGTGCTACTGTGATTTTGAAAATAAACACGCAAATATCCATCAAAGGTAAGTAAATATACCCGAAACATATAAAATGCGGTTAATCCTATTGTGAAACAAGGTATTATTGCAAAAATTGGTGAATATAACCAAGTATCATTAAGAATTTCATCTTTGGACCAAAAACAAGCAAGAGGTGGAATACCACAAAGAGAAAGTGTACCTAATAAAAAAGTAGTTCTTGTAATTGGAACATATCTTGTTAAACCACCCATAAGAACCATATTCTGACTTTTTTCTGGTGAATATCCAACAATAGGTTCCATTGAATGAATAATAGATCCAGATCCCAAAAACAATAAAGCTTTAGAATAGGCATGAGTGATCAAATGGAATAAAGCCGCTCGATAAGAACCTATACCTAGAGCTAACATAATATAACCTAATTGAGACATTGTAGAATAGGCTAAACTTCTTTTAATGTCTCTTTGAGCAAGAGAAAAAGTAGCTCCTAATAGTACTGTTATTACACCTGTTAAAGAAATGAAATTCATTATATAAGGTATGTCTATGAAAAGAGGAATAAGCCGAGCTACAAGAAAAATTCCTGCTGCTACCATAGTAGCAGCGTGTATAAGGGCCGAGATAGGAGTAGGTCCTTCCATGGCATCAGGTAACCATACGTGGAGGGGGAATTGTGCAGATTTAGCAACTGCACCGACAAATAATAAAGAGGCACACAAAGTAGCAAATAAGGAACTGACCCCATTATTATGGATCAAGTTATTAGCTATTTCGAACAAATCCCGAAATTCCAAACTACCTGTTATCCAATAAAGACCTAAGATTCCTAATAATAAACCAAAATCTCCTACACGATTAGTTACAAAAGCTTTTTGACAAGCACTTGCGGCAATCGGTCGTGTGAACCAAAACCCTATTAATAAATATGAACACATTCCCACTAGTTCCCAAAAAATATGAATTTGTATCAAATTAGAACTAGTAACTAATCCCAACATGGAAGTATTGGAAAAACTCATATAAGCAAAAAATCTCAAATATCCTTGGTCGTGAGACATATAATTGTCACTATAAATAAGAATCATGACTCCAACAGTAGTAATTAGTATTGACATAATAGAAGTAAGTGGATCGATCAAATATCCAAACTCTAAGGAAAAATCAATATCTATGGTCCAAGACCATAGATATTGATAAATAAAACTTCCATTTATTTGTTGAATAGACAGATTGGCCGAAAATCCCATAGCTATACTTAACAGAAAAATACTAGGAAAAACCCATATACGACGAATATTTTTTGTTGCTGTCGGAATAAGTATAAGTCCAAATCCTATTGACATAGTAACTGTAAGTGGAAGAAAAGGTATTATCCATGCATATTGATATGTATGTTCCATAAGAAAACAAACAAATTGAGATTTTTTTTATAATTAATAATTGTTTCCGATTCACCAATTCTTATCTCTTTCGAAAAGAACAATAAACAAAAATAATGAAAAAAAAAAATAAATATATAAATATATATATATAAAATAAATATATAAAAATAAATATATATATAATAAAAATATATATATTATTTGTTATTTTATGTTATTTGTTTTTTTATGTTAAATGTTGAAAATAAAAAAAAACTATTATTCACAGAATAAAGTATAGATAATGATTAAAAAAAACGATCTATTCCGAACAATACATGTCTTTCACATACAACGATAAATAAAAATGAGTAACCCTTTTTTGAATGGCAGTTCCAAAAAAATGTATTTCTATGTCAAAAAAACATATTCGTAGGAATATTTGGAAGAAAAAAGGATATTTAACTGCAGTAAAAGCTTTTTCTTTAGCGAAATCGGTTTCTACCGGACATTCAAAAAGTTTTTTTGTGCGACAAACAAATAATAAAGTCTTGGGATAATTGGAATTGACATAGCCCGAAGGACTGAAAATTTTTTAAGATGAACGATTCACATTAATTAATGTATTGAACTACTCAATATTAGTTAGAACTAGCTGCTGTGGTATGTAGAATAAGAGTTTTCTGTATATTGGGTTATTATTAAGAATAGTATTTTTTCCCTATCCATTAACTTTTCACAATAGAAAAATAGGATTAAGATTTTCTATTGTGAAAAGTACAATTGTCATAGAAATTTAAACTCTTTTATTTTGTTATATGCCTAACCTAAAACTTAATTGGTTAGGTAAATATTACCTTATTTATATTATATACATATACACAATGAAGAGTATTAATACTTAATGATACTAAAGTATCGGAATCGTTAGAAAAATTCCAAATGGATTTAGTGATGAAATTGTAATACATATGAGATCTTAGTTATTTGATTTTTTTTTCAATGAAAAACAAATCATCAAAAAAAAATAGAAAGAAAAAGGACAATTCTTAATTCTATACCTCTACTGAGAGCAAAACTATCGAAATTTCAACTGTATCGGGGGAACTTAGTTTATAGTACGTGAAAGTTGATTGTTAAAACTGAACCTAGGACGATACTAACTAAGGATTATCTAAGGATTATTTTATTGAAGATTCAAATATGAATTTAAACGAGTCTTTTTTCATCGATTCTAATGTTTCCTAAACTATATTGAATTCTTGATTCTTGACGATTCAACATGAAATGAATATTATTATTTCAAGTAAGCCGCCATGGTGAAATCGGTAGACACGCTGCTCTTAGGAAGCAGTGCTAGAGCATCTCGGTTCGAGTCCGAGTGGCGGCATCCTATAAAAGAGACACAATGTATCCTATAATGTATTCAATTTCCGATTTCAATTCTGTAATGGGACACCTTTTTTTATGATATTTGTGACTTTAGAACATATATTAACTCATATCTCTTTTTCGATCATTTCAATTGTGATTACGATTCATTTCATGAACTTATTAGTCTACGAAATCGTAGGATTACGTGATTCATCGGAAAAAGGGATGATAGC